ATTTATGGAAAAAATCATGACTATACTTAACAATAAAACGCTCTGAAAAGCCCACATACGACGAAGACTTTTTGTTGCCGTCGGAAAAATAAGAAGTCCCAACCCTATTAACATAGGAACTGGAAGTGGAAGAAAAGGTATTATCCACGCATATTGATATGTCTGTTCCATAAAAAAAGTTTTTTTTTCTTAATTAATTGTTTCCGATTCACCGGATCTTAGCTCTTTCGAAAAAGTAAATAAAAAATAAAGATATGCACTAACTTATTTAATAATTTATATTTATATTAGTATTTATTCTGAGTCTTTTCAAAATTGTTCAAATATGCAAAACAAGAAGTTACAATTGGTCAAATGATATAACCAAGTGACATATAAAAACGAATACTTATAATAGGAAAGTAGGAAAATAAAAAAATATTATTAATATTCATACAGCAAGTATAAAATTTTAGGCTAAAAAGAGTACTTGATGCTAATATGAATTAGAGGATTAACTAAGGTCGTTGGTCTAATGAAATAAAACCTCTTGATTTTAGTTAGTTTATTTAAACTCATTAACTAATTCATTATGGGATTTATTGTTTTCCATTTCAATCAAAACAATTTATTAGGAATATTTGGAAAGTTTATAAGATTATACCTCTAAAATGAACTTTTTATCGAGCAAGGATAAAAAATGACTGAGATCCTTTTTTATCAAACTACATACCCTTTAACAGATTTTTTACTAGTATCATTCGAGTTTTAAAGTTTAGGTGTATTTTTTTTTTTCAAGTTTTACTAAAAAAAGACTCAATTTATTAGGCAAAAGTTTACAAGGTATTTTATTACATGTAAATAAAATATAGAATGACTAAAATAAAGGTATTTTAGGTTCTTTATTTCTTTTGATTTCTATCCCATAGCAGATGAGATATAAATAACGAGAACTAAGAGTTCAAAACCAAAAATTTTTGGTTTTACAAAGAGTGTATGGAATCAAAATTTTGTTATTTCGAGTCATTTTTTATTTTCACGGATCTTTGACGTATCTAGATTTCTATGAAGAGAATCTTTTAGAAAAAAAAAATAGATAATGAATATAAGATAAGAAATAATAATTCGTTTTGAACAATAGATGTCTTTCACATCCAACTATAACAATGACTAACTTCTTCTTTTTTAAATGGCAGTTCCAAAAAAACGTACTTCGATATCAAAAAAGCGTATTCGTAAAAATATTTGGAAAAGGAAAGGATATTGGGCGGCATTAAAAGCTTTGTCATTAGGGAAATCTCTTTCTACCGGGAATTCAAAAAGTTTTTTTGTACGACAAACAAATAAGTCCTAAAATATTGGAATAATTTGGAATGGATTTGACTAAAAAAATTGGATCAGTAATTAATATCTCAGTAATTTGTTAATTTAATATTAAAGTTAATATAAAATTAACAATTGGCAGTTCCTATTCTAATCAATATGAAATAGACTCTTAATCTTATAAAAAGAAGAAGTATTCTTCTTTCTAAATTCTAAAAATAAAAAATAAATATATATAAGATTTTTTATTTGATTTTTTTAGTATATTTTCATTCAGATTTTGGTGGTGGGGAGTCTTCTTTTCCCCATCGACTTTTAAAAGAATAAATAATGAAAAAATTTTATATTTATCAGGAAGGGCAGATAGAATATTTTTAGTTCAAATTAATTAATTGTTCAAACTAATCCATTCCGTGTTAAAGATTTTTGGATAACTTTCTGACTTCTTAATTTATTATATATACTATATTTAATTTATTTTCCATATATATCCAATTTTCAGCCCAATGAAAAATCCAATAAAAGAACTTAATTGTTGAGATATTATTATATGTGCAAGTGGCAATTTGGAGTAATCCAAAATAGACATATTTTAGATTCATTGATAAAATTTAGTTTGTGTTTCAAATTGAATTTATTAAATCAGATAAACCAGAAATAATGACAATAAAAGAAAAAAGTTTTTGAGTCTATCGAAGAATTCTATCGTTGCAAGAGTCGTATTTTAGAATCGGCTAAACTACGTCAAAGCCCTAAAACCAGACACCTTAAAGAAACTACTGAACCTTTAAATTGACTTTTTTGAACTCTTTTTTTTTTATATCTTTACTAAAATTGAGTGAATTGACTTGTTCAATCTCGACGATTGAATATAAATAGGTTATTATGAGTTCGAGCAAGCCGCTATGGTGAAATCGGTAGACACGCTGCTCTTAGGAAGCAGTGCTAGAGCATCTCGGTTCGAGTCCGAGTGGCGGCATGCCATCTTCTAAAAGATATCAAATAGATCCTATAATAAAATTAAATTAAATTCCCAATTTCTATTTCTTAATTAATACGGGGGGATCCCCCGTTTTTTCATTTTTATGATATTTTCAACTTTAGAGCATATATTAACTCATATTTCCTTTTCTATTGTTTCAATTGTAATTACAATTCATTTGATAAGCTTATTGGGCAATCAAATTAGAAAACCATA